TCTTTTATTTTCTTTTGAAAAAACGTAAATGGATTTCTTCGGAGTAATGAGACTATTCCAATTATGATATTCGTGGAGAAGGAATCGCAATAAATGCAAAGATGGAACATCTTGGATCCGACATTGAAGGATTTGAACCAAGATTTCCAAATGGATAGGATAGGGTATTAGTATATCTGACACATAATTTAAATGTGATAATTTGTCCTCTAAAAAGGGAAATATTGAATGAATAGATCGTAAATTCTGACATTTTGGTATCTCTTTTTCTTCGTTAAAAGATACTAATCGCAGCGAGAATGGAATTTCCACAATGACCGCAAAACCTTCTGATATCATCTGAGAAAAAAAATGAGAATAAAAATAATTATTGTGTCCAACGAATCGATTTTGGTTAGAATAATTAACCAAATTAATCAAATAATTCTGTTGATACATTCGAATAATTAAACGTTTCACAAGTACTGAACTAGATTTATTGTCATAACCAAAAATTTCCACGGGTTCATAAAAAATCGAATCATTTAAACCATGATCATGAGCAAACGCGTAAATATACTCCTGAAAAAGAAGAGGATATAGGAAGTGTTGTTGCCGAGATTTATCTTTTTCTAAATATCCTTGTAATTCTTCCATTTACATTTCTACTTGAGCCGGAGGCAGGAGGTTTTTCTGGGTTTATCAAATGATACATACATAGTGCAATATGGTCAGAACAGGGTATTATGTATTGTATTATGTATATAGTATAGTAAGAAAAAAAATATATACCCCGGAAAAGAAACAGGGAGTCCAATCAACAGATCTTTTTACCTTCCTTTTCTATCCAATTGGTTTATGTTCATTATAATTACAAGAGGAGAAAAAATCCTTTATTTTTGCAACCCAATCGCTCTTTTGACTTTGGAATAAATTCTCTTTATCAATATACTGTTTCTTCTACACATCTGTCTACAATCCATAATAAATAAAGAATAATTAGGATTCTGAAAAAAAAAAAGAAAAAATCAATGGTTCACTCACAGGAGAACCCACTCTTTCCCGCATTAGGCACTAATTCATTTTTAACGTCTAATTAGATCGGGTAATCATTCCAATTAAGAACATAAGCTCGTTGCTTTTTATTTTACCAGAATTGGAGCCATAGAGCTCTATCCATTTATTCACTAGACCCAACTGTAAATGTGAATTTCTTTTATCCCCTTCAAAAAATCAAAACAATACAATTTTTTGGAACTGTAATGATCCGGTAAGGATAAACTCAAAGTTCTACTTTAACTTTTACTTTCATTTCAAATTAAATAAATTAATAAAATAAAAAATGTAATAAAATAATAAATTGATTTTATTACGACATGCTGTTTTTTCCATTCATTACCCTTGAGGATCAGTCGTGGTCTTATAGACTATACCAATAGTCTGGACGAATTCGTTGCTTCATCCAAATGTGTAAAAGATCATAGTCGCACTTAAAAGCCGAGTACTCTACCGTTGAGTTAGCAACCCGGATAAATAGGATATGTAGATACGATCGAAATACAAAAATCAATTGAATTGCACTGCACGACCCTATCAAAACATTGAACTAGCAACACATTGAAAAGAAAGATTTTCTGATCAATTAGAAACACAAAATACCAAAATTAGCAGATCAGATTAAAAATATTCCCAATCAAAATGTAAAAATTATGACGGACCACCCATTTTTTATCAAAATTCTTTTTTTATTTTCCTTAATAAAATACATCTTGTATGAGAGTAAATGCAGCAAGGCAAACCCATCATTTGAGTGAAGGAAACAAAAAAAACCAATATGGGGTGGGGATAAACAGCCCTATTTATCTACGATCGAATTATATTTGTTCGATACACCATTGTCAATATAAATGCAATGTTGAGAAAATAAATCAAGTAAATAAAATAAAGACTTGTGTTGGATTGGCACAACATAAATAAGAAATTGGAGTGGAAAAAATGAAGGAAAAGGTAAATAAGAAATCCCCGGTTTATTCAATCAATAAAAGTATGATAAGCAAGCTTAACCCCTTGTTTGTTGTTAAATTGAATTCCCCCACCAAAATATGAATAAAGCAAGAAAAAGGAAAATGGTGTGTAAATATAAATAATTACACAAGGATAGATACTAGTTACCCTTCCCTACTTTATTTTATTTATTTAATAATTTTGCTTTTTCCTTTAATTAACTCGAAGTTCTTTCTTTAAAGAATTCTGCCTTACTTAAAATATCATAAACAGTTCCTGTAGGTTGAGCACCTTTTTCAAGGAAATATAGAATAGCAGGAACGTTTAAATAAGTTTGATTCTTTATCGGATCGTAAAAACCTACCTTTCGAAGATCTCTTCCTTCTCTTCGGGATCGAACATCAATTGCAACGATTCGATAGATGGCTCATTGGGATAGATGTAAATAAACAATGCCCCCCCTAGAAACGTATAGGAGGTTTTTTCCTCATACGGCTCGAGAAAAATGATTCTAACTATTTTCTGTATATAATAGCAAGTGGATCCATAAAATCATGAATTTTACTATGATTTGAATTGAGTACTTTTTTCTTCTTCCTTACAGAAAAAGGAAGAAATATCATTCATACTCATAACTCAAGTTGGGTAATTATGACAAGAAAATTCTTAGACACTTATTGAGCCGTCTCTAAACTCTTTTGTTTGTCTCATTTCAAATCTATTTTTATTCCTCAGTCTGATCCAATTGTTGAGACAATTCAAAATAGTGTTTCCTTGTTTCGGAATCCTTTATCTTTGCTTTGTGAAATCATTGGGTTTAGACATTACCTCGGGGATCCTTATTCCTTTCAAAATGGCAGCAACATACCTTTTTTTGTTATTTCTTTCTATATAAATAGAATACGAACGATTGATTCCCTTGTGATACACTTTTCATCGAAATAGTTTTACCAATTTAGAAAAATTTGACTTTTCAAACTTATTCTGAATTTGAACCTTTCAATTTTGAATTTATATATAGTGAGGATATACTTACAGAGTTGGTCTAACTTATTGATTTTCACTAACCCTAGATTCTTTCCCTTGAAAAATGAATCAATCCTTTCTTCTCGAGCTTCATCATGTACTATTTACTTATAACCCAACACGAATTAGGTTCCGGGCAGAACAGAACAAACTATGTCGAGCCAAGAGCATCTTCATTACTATAGAAGATGGCGGATGTAAAAATCCACAGCTGATCATGTCCTTCAAGTCGCACGTTGCTTTCTACCACATCGTTTCAAACGAAGTTTTACCATAACATTCCTCTAATTGAAATTTTTAAGCGGTATGGAATTGATTCAATAAAAAATCATGAATAGTCATTGATTCAACCGGTATATAATAGTCCTTTCTATCTACGGATAAATAAGTATTTATCCGGATAAGGGTCAGCAAGGATCTAATTTTTTTAATTTAACCCCATATTCTATCATATGAATTGAATTCAAATATTTATTTAATAATAAATATAAATAAGACGAATAAACGAGTTTGCTTAAGGCTTATTATTTACATCTTCAACAGATTATTCGAGACGATCAATCATGAAGGATCCAGTTTTCTCTCACATTGTGATTCAGAATGCATCATGTGGTAATTCCCATTTCATAGGTATTAGATATGGGACATAAGGTTTCTCTAAGAAACTAACTTAAAAATGAATATGAGTAGTACGAGCATATCCTGAATGTTTATAATATAATAGACCAAAAATCTCTTTTTTGAATGAAAATAAAGATATTCAATTTGACCCACATTTGACAATTGATTCCATTTGTGAGAAACCAAACGAATTCTCAGATATGATTCTTAGAACCATTCTAAAAATTAATAAGAAAAGATTTTGCCCTTTAACAAATTATTGTTTCATGTGGAATGCAGTGTGATCCCATCTTTCGTTTCATGAAAAACGATCTGGGACGGAAGGATTCGAACCTCCGAATAACGGGACCAAAACCCGCTGCCTTACCACTTGGCCACGCCCCATTTTTATTTCTATTCAATACTAAACTAATCAACTCAACACTAATATTGGTATTGGTTATTCGTCAATCCCAACCCAAATACATAAAAACATATGGGATATTTTGTTGCTAGGATTCAAGACATGTAGATATAGAATCAAAAAAATTCATTGATCATTACATAGAATTCAATTAAGATATTGTATGAAAGTAGAATTCCTTATATTCTCATTTTAGAATGATAATGGGGGGAGGGATTTTTTATTTGGGAGAGTCCGAACCGAAGAAAAAGAAGGATTTCTTGATCTGCCTTTTTCATTTTTCCCTTATAAAAATAACTCAAAATTATCTAATCCACAAGAATGAAATGCTTGTTATGCTTAATATCTTTAGTTTAATCGGTATCTGTCTTAATTCTGTCCTTTATTCGAGTAGTTTTTTCTTCGCCAAATTGCCCGAAGCTTATGCCATTTTCAATCCAATCATAGATGTTATGCCTGTCATACCTATACTCTTTTTTCTCTTAGCCTTTGTTTGGCAAGCCGCTGTAAGTTTTCGATGAAATCTTTAATACTCTGCTAAATTGATGATGTATTCGATAAAAAAATTATAAAAATTGAATTGATAAGATCAGATAAGTCTTACATTACGAACCCTCGATTCAAAAATGGAAATTCTTGTATATTGAATGAATAACCGCAGCGATGAATTTGGATCAGCCTTTTACCCATTCTGACCTTCCAGTGAGTATGGACTATTAGGTACTCCACAATACCTAATTATTGATATGACAATAAATTTCGGGTAACGAATGAATAAAAATCTTATTACAAATAAATTCGTTAAAATAAAATGACTTTTCAAGAAAAGGCTTCATTTTATTTTAACGAATTTATTGAGGTGTCAAAACAAATAAAATGGTATATGTGGTAAAAAATAGGTAATCTATTTCCCTTAAAAAAAAAAAAAAAAATGATCTTGGAGATTGTGTAATGCTTACTCTCAAACTCTTTGTTTACACAGTAGTGATATTCTTTGTTTCCCTTTTTATCTTTGGATTCTTATCTAATGATCCAGGACGCAATCCTGGACGTGAGGAATAAAAAATTTCTAGTTTTTTTGCTTTTTTCTAAAAGAATTCTTAATAATCTTATTTGTTTCATACATTTAACTATGATAAAATCAAGGGATGAAAATCTTTTCGAATTTGAAAATCCCAAGTGATCAGAGAAAACGGAAAGAGAGGGATTCGAACCCTCGGTACAAATAATTCGTACAACGGATTAGCAATCCGCCGCTTTAGTCCACTCAGCCATCTCTCCTAATTCCAAATTGAAAATTTGTTATGTGATATAACACGTGAAATAAAGATTGATAAAAATCCACCTTCTTTTCTTTATTTTCTTTTTTCATTTTTTTTTTATTTTTATTTAGTTAATCCTATTTAACTTTTTTAATAAATAAATTTATTATTATAATATTAAATTATTATATTATTAATAAATAAATTAGAAATATTCTAAAATATTCTAATAAATAATAGAAATTTTTAAAATAGTTATTTGAATTTAAACTTAAACAAAGTATTTAATATTTAAATAAAATAATTTAAATAAAATAAAAGGAAAGGTATATATATATATATATACTATATATAAATAAAAATATATATATATAAATATTATAGTATAAATATATTATGTATAAAAACATATGTATAAGAAAAATAAGAAAAAGATAGAAAAAAGCAATTGATCCGGAATTCAATATGGATAATGACTCAAAACGGATCTTCTCAATAGAAAGAATATCTTAGCTCTTTTATTTTATACGAAAGGTTTATTCTCCCGGCCTGATCCGCTTAAGTACTGGCCGGGACATTTCTTCTTTTATTCCAATGAATCCTTCATAGATCAAACGATTTAATTTGGAATTTATATCAATCAAAAATACTTGTTATTGAAGCAACAACAACAAAAGAAATTTCCATTATCATTCCTATGATTGAAGTGCCATTTATTATTATTTAATTTAATATTTCTTTTTTATTCTTCTTTTTTTTTATTATTCTTTTTTTCTTTTTCTCAGTTTATTACTTAATTTCTTACTGTTGTCAAGTAAGGAATAAAAAAACACATATGATAACATTATATATATATATATATATATAAATACATTAAACAATATTTAAAATACATTAAAAAATATTAAATTACATTTAACAATTTAAAATATTAAAAATATTTATATTCTAATAGAATAGAACTCAATATAACTCATTTACTTCTTCAAGAGACAAACTTTATTTGAACAGTTGAGATTCAATTGACCCGAATTCATAAGATCTGGCACTGGCAGTTGAAAAGAAGGTGAAAAAGGGGAGGTCCATGTATACAGAATTTCAAATTTTTATAGTCTAGCTTCAATCACCCCCTCAGGCGGGAACCATTAGTTTAGTAATGACTTCCCAGCAAACGAAAAGCTTAACTTCTTATGTTATGCTATTTAAATTTAATTATGTTATTTAAATAAGCTTTCCGCTCTTCACTTAGCTTCTTTTTATTTTAAGTCCCCGGCGAGACAAAATACGTGTCAACGCTAGAATTTTCATGATTCCGCTGCTATCTTGATTTTGTCTCACCCCTTTTTTGTTCGACAAATGGTCCATTCATATACAATAATGAATATGTAGCGGGTATAGTTTAGTGGTAAAAGTGTGATTCGTTCTATTAACAACTTAAATAGTTAAGGGGTCCATCGGTTTTTTTTTTTTAACTCCGATCAAAAACTTTATTTCTTAAAAAGGTTTAATCCTTTTCTTCTCAATAGCATATTTGAGGAAAAATATACGTTCTCACGATTTATATGTATCCAAAGGCCAATTAGAAATTGCATCAAAAAATTGGATTATGGATATGGAGTCGCGAAGCATAATTTTTTTGAATTGGATTAACTATTCCAATTGAATAAGTATAGGTAAAGGATCTATGGATGAAGATACAAAAGTTTATTTCCAATCGTAACTGGATCTTCCATTTTTGTGTTGTAAAAGGAAATTGAAGCCAAATAGCTAAAAAACGATAGTTTTGGTTTACTAGAACCATCAGCATATTGTTTCAGCTCGGTGGAAACCCAATTTTTTTCCTGAGGATCCTAGGAGTGAAAATAGGGAACGAAGTAACTAGACTAGATAGATTTGGTATAATCTCTCTCCTCTAGAGGGATCATCTAGAAAGCGAGTAGCTTTAGATGCATTCATACAGAAAAGCTGACATAGATGTTATGGATCTAATTTTTTCTCTGGAAATGCATGGACCTTCCATAAAGGAGCCGAATGAAACCAAAATTTCATGTTCGGTTTTGAATTAGAGACGTTAAAAATGATCAACCAACGTCGACTATAACCCCTAGCCTTCCAAGCTAACGATGCGGGTTCGATTCCCGCTACCCGCTCCATATTCTTTATTATACATGCGTCATCAATTTGGATATGCATCCTTTTTTCCCG